ATTCCATCCATAAATCCATTTTCTTCCCTATGAGTTCCAGTATCAATAAGAATTCTAGTTCTTACTGTTCATATGTTATGGTATGAATATACCATACCAATTCGGTATGTATGGATGATGAGATTCCATTGATACAGAGCCAATTCTAATAGACTTATTGAACGTTCCCATTGGCGTGCATCCAGCAGGAATTGAACCTACGAATTTGCCAATTATGAGTTGGGCGCTTTAACCATTCAGCCATGGATGCTTAACAGGGATCATCGTACATCGTAAATAACCAAATTCCAATTGAAATGAAATCTTTAGGAGGAATCAATGAGAGGACATCAATTCAAATCCTGGATCTTCGAATTGAGAGAGATATTGAGAGAGATCAAGAATTCTCACTATTTCTTAGATTCATGGACCAAATTCGATTCAGTGGGATCTTTCACTCACATTCTTTTCCACCAAGAACGTTTTATGAAACTCTTTGACCCCCGAATTTGGAGTATCCTACTTTCACGTGATTCACAGGGTTCAAGAAGCAATCGATATTTCACGATCAAAGGTATAATACTGCTTGTAGTAGCGGTCCTTATATCTCGTATTAACAATCGAAAGATTGTCGAAAGAAAAAATCTCTATTTGATGGGGCTTCTTCCTATACCTATGAATTCCATTGGACCCAGAAATGAGACATTGGAAGAATCTTTTTGGTCTTGCAATATCAATAGGTTGATTGTTTCGCCCCTGTATCTTCCAAAAGGAAAAAATATTTCTGAGAGTTGTTTCATGGATTCGCAAGAGAGTACTTGGGTTCTCCCAATAAATAAAAAGTGTATCATGCCTGAATCTAACCGGGGTTCGCGGTGGTGGAGGAACCGGATCGGAAAAAAGAGGGATTCTAGTTGTAAGGTATCTAATAAAACCGTAGTTGGAATTGAGATCTCATTCAAAGAGAAAGATAGCAAATATCTGGAGTTTCTTTTTTTATCCTATACGGATGATATGATCCGCAAGGACCATGATTGGGAATTGTTTGATCGTCTTTCTCCGAGGAAGAAGCGAAACATACTCAACTTGAATTCGGGACAGCTATTCGAAGTCTTAGGGAAAGACTTGATTTGTTATCTCATGTCTGCTTTTCGTGAAAAAAGACCAATTGAAGGGGGGGGGTTCTTCAAACAACAAGGAGCTGAGGCAACTATTCAATCAAATTATATTGAGCATGTTTCCCATCTCTTCTCGAGAAACAAGTGGGATATTTCTTTGCAAAATTGTGCTCAATTTCATATGTGGCAATTCCACCAAGATCTCTTCGTTAGTTGGGGAAAGAATCAGCACGAATCGGATTTTTTGAGGAACGTATCGAGAGAGAATTTGATTTGGTTAGACAATGTGTGGTTGGTAAACAAGGATCGGTTTTTTAGCAAGGTACGGAATGCATTGTCAAATATTCAAAAAGAAAGATCGATTCTTTGGGATCCTTCCTTTCTTCAAACGGAAGGAACAGAGATAGAATCAGATCGATTCCCGAAATGCCTTTTTGGATCTTCCTCAATGTCCCGGCTATTCGCGGAACGTGAGAAGCAGATGAATAATCATCTGCTTCCGGAAGAAATCGAAGAATTTCTTGGGAATCCTACAAGATCAATTCGTTCTTTTTTCTCTGACAGATGGTCAGAACTTCATATGGGTTCGAATCCTACTGAGAGGTCCACTAGAGATCAGAAATTTTTGAAGAAAAAACAGGATGTTTCTTTTGTTCTTTCCAGGCGATCGGAAAATAAAGAAATGGTTGATATATTCAAGATAATTACGTATTTACAAAATACCGTCTCAATTCATCCTATTTCATCAGATCCGGGATCTGATATGGTTCCGAAGGATGCACCGGATATGGACAGTTCCAATAAGATTTCATTCTTGAACAAAAATCCATTTTTTTATTTATTTCATCTATTCCATGGCCGGAACAAGGGGGGATACACGTTACACCATGATTTTGAATCAGAAGAGAGATTTCAAGAAATGGCAGATCTATTCACTCTATCAATAACCGGGCCGGATCTGGTGTATCATAGGAGATTTGCCTTTTCTATTGATTCCTACGGGTTAGATCAAAAAAAATTCTTGAATAAGGTATTCAACTCCAGAGATGAATCGAAAAAGAAATCTTTATTGATTCTACCTCCTCTTTTTTATGAAGAGAATGAATCTTTTTATCGAAGGATCAGAAAAAAATTGGTCCGGATCTACTGCGGGAATTATTTGGAAGATCCAAAAATAAAAACGGCGGTATTTGCTAGCAACAACATAATGGAGGCAGTCAATCAATATAGATTGATCCAAAATCTGATGCAAATCCAATATAACACCTATGGGTACATAAGAAGTGTATCGAATCGATTCTTTTTAATGAATAGATCCGATCGCAACTTCGAATATGAAATTCAAAGGGATCAAATAGGAAATGATACTCTGAATCATATAACTATAATGAAATATATGATCA